TTGGTAAGTTTTTTTATTGTGATTCGAAATAACATAAACGGAATCACGCTCTGTAGGATTTGAACCTACGACATCGGGTTTTGGAGACCCGCGTTCTACCGAACTGAACTAAGAGCGCTTTCTTATGCCAGGAGATACGATTGTAAAGAAAAGGATTTTCTCATTTTTGTACCCCCAATGCGTCTTGCATATATTGGTATGCAAAAATGAAAGATTATGTCCGATTTTATTTAATTGATCTCACTCAATTAATCCCTCGTTACCGCCCATAGGAGAAGTAATAGGTAGGGATGACAGGATTTGAACCCGTGACATTTTGTACCCAAAACAAACGCGCTACCAAGCTGCGCTACATCCCTTTTAAAAATTGTTGTACAGTGTCATTGTACAAAATCCATGTCTTGTTTTCCATATCGTTATTTTCTCCTCTATCCATATAGAATTTTCTTTTCATTTCTTTTTTTTGGTTTCATATAATAAAAGAATTATATACATCTGAAACCTAACGTATAAAAAAAGAATGAATATTTATCGGTAATGCTTAGGAAGAAGGGGACCCCCTTTTTTAGGAACAGGGATAGGAAAATCTCATCTACTGTTCATTATACATATCCGTTTTTGTTAGGAATTCCGTACAAAAAAAATACAAATGATCTTGAACTACAGCATCTGACCATATATGTATTACAATAAAGAAGGAGGATTTTCAATGCAAGATATAAAAACATATCTTTCCACAGCACCTGTGCTAACTACTCTATGGTTTGGGTCTTTAGCGGGTCTATTGATAGAAATTAATCGTTTATTCCCAGATGCTTTGTCATTCCCTTTTTTTTCATTCTAGTTATTGATATGCGAAAAAATGAAGAAAATTTGAGATACAATTCTACGCGACGTGACTAAAACTTCGCCCCCCCCCTTTTTCAGTTCTTTAGGATAGGAAGGAAAGAAAAATAAAAAGTGTATTGAACCTCAGCAAAAATCCGGTGGATCTAAGATCCTATTTTGGAGAACAGAAATGGAAAGAGGTTCCAGTGTAAGGTAAATAAAAGCTCCACGAAAGCATAGCATAGAAAAAGATACTTAAATGAAATACTGGGATTAGAATACGAATAATTGATAGTTAGAAAAAATTGTATTACTTACATTATTACTATATTATTACTATATAAATAATATTCTATTAATATTAATTAGAATTACATAATTAGAACGAACACTTTAGAAATGGAATTTCTAGTTAGTAACTTCTATTGCTATTTGATATTGATTTTTTTTCTTTTTTGTTCTTTTCGTCTTCTTAGGTTCGGGTCGAAAATAGAAGAGTTAAGTCGATCAAACAAAAATTCAAAGGAGGTTCATGGCTAAGGGTAAAGATGTCCGAGTTAGAGTTATTTTGGAATGTACAAGTTGTATCCAAAATGGTGTCAATAAGGAATCGCCGGGCATTTCTAGATATATTACTCAAAAGAATCGACACAATACACCCAGTCGATTAGACTTGAGAAAATTTTGTCGCTATTGTCACAAGCATACGATTCATGGGGAAATAAAGAAATAGATCGAACGGAACACGTGTGTATGATCTTTCAAATCAAAGGAGCAGGAAAAGGAAGAACTTAACATTACCACATATACATATATATATAATATACAAAATACAAATAAAACCTATTTCGGTCGGATCTGAAATGAATAAAAAAAAATAGAATTTTAGAGATAAGGAATAAACCATGGAAAAATCCAAGCAACCTTTTCGTAAATCCAAGCGATCTTTTCGTAGGCGTTTTCCCCCAATTGAATCGGGGGATCGAATTGATTATAGAAACATGAGTTTAATTAGTCGATTTATTAGTGAACAGGGAAAAATATTATCTAGACGGGTGAATAGATTGACCTTGAAACAACAACGATTAATTACTATTGCTATAAAACAAGCTCGTATTTTATCTTTGTTACCTTTTCTTAATAATGAAAAACAGTTTGAGAGAGCAGAGTCGATCCCTAGAACTACTGGTCCTAGAACCAGAAATAAATAGATATACTCTTCCATTGATTCAAAACTCTAATTGGAACTCAAGCTCAGATTGATGTTTTGTTCGAAAAAGCCTCAAATCCGGATTTGATTGTTGTGTTATAAGAAACAATAAATAGGGAAAGGAGAGAAGGAATCTTTTTTTTGAAAGATGTTTATTCATTCCTACTACTTATCTAAATTTCTTAATTTATTTTTGTTCTATCTTCCCGGAGGCCGTTCTCCGGGGAATTCTATTCTGTTTCAAGCATTCCTATATATGACTTTAGAATAGAATCTCTTTTATTTGATAATCTTATTGGAAATCATGTAAAGACAATTCTTATTTGATATAGCTATTTGCGCAAGTATTTTACGATTAAGAAGCAATTGCTTCTTGTACAGATTGTGTATTAATCCACTATAACTATGGAATACCCCGTTCTCACGAACTGCTGCATTTATCCGAGTGATCCACAAACGACGAAAGTCCCTCTTTTGCCTGCCCCTATCTCGATGAGAGGAAAACAAAGCTCTCATTTTCTGTTGAGTAGCGGTTCGGGTAAGCCTTGAATGAGCCCCTATAAAGGTTGATGCAAATAAACGAATTTTTGTTCGACGTCTCCGAGCTATATATCCTCGTTTAACTCTGGTCATTGAATCAAATTAAACTTTAATGAATAACTAATTGATTTCTCTTCTTTCAGTCATCCTTTTATCCCCCGATTGATTAATAACAAAACGGATTTTCCGATATATAAAATATAAATTCCAATGGCTTTTGCTACTATGACCTTCCCAACCACTATTTTTTATTTCTTCCGGGTATTTACCTGGAAATAGGAAATTCTAACGATATTAAATAAATAAAAAAAAAAATAGTGGGTTCCGTCGTTTCTATGGTTACTTCGTAAACGGTGAGGTCCTCTCTATACACCGGAGCCTCTTCTTTCATTTAATCAAATGTTATTGTGAACTTGTATAGTTCACTCTCCTTGGCTCTACCAATCAATTATACAGTAATAGCTCTTTTCACAAGAAAGGATATCCATACAGTGACGGCATTTAATTATGAAAGTTGGCTAGGTAGCTGACCTTGTTAGTCCGTTCTTTCAAAAATAGGAACATAACCTTTTTACTTCTTATAGTACTATTTCCTCCGCTTAATGGATAACTATTTGCTATGCTACCAATGGGGAATTGCTTCTCATCTCAAATTGAGGTGATTGGATTTGCACCAATGGAAACCATAAATTTCAACTTCATACACAAAAATATAGGTATATGATAGATCTTCATTTTTATTATTTTTTTTTTGTTTATTTTTAGATAGTAAATGGCTTTTTCCACTCTATCCATCCTATTCATTGGTACTGGTGATTGGTACTGGAAAAATGGTTTCATTTGTTCGAACTCATGATCTAAACGAGTCGCACATACACCCTAGTACATGTTCCCCTACGCTGAGGACATCCTCGAAGCGCGGGGGATTTCGTGATATTTCTTATTGGCTGTCTTGTGTTTCTAATAAGTTGTTTAATTGTCGGCATATCATAATATATATAACAAAATAGGTTGGTTTAGATCGATCTTAACCTGATGATTGATGATTATGAATTATTTCCATTCAATATAAAATCGCGGAAAATTCGAATTATGGTTTGAAGCGGAATCATGTATTTATACGGAATCCCCAGTATTTTCATTTTCGACCGCTACAAGATCAACAATTCCATGAGCTTGGGCTTCTGTTGCCGACATAAAAACATCCCTTTCCATGTCTTCGGATATAACCCATAAAGGGTTGCCCGTTCTTTGTACATAAACCTTTGTGAGGGTTTCGCGAAGTTTCAGTAGTTCTTCCGCTTCCAGGATAAATTCGCCTGCTTGCGCCTCATAAAAAGAACTAGCAGGCTGGTGAATCATAACCCTGATAATATTTGATATAACATCATGCATGAACGGTTCTTCTATCTCGCACGATTGGGCTAAAGTAAGGGATAAAAAAACAAGAAGAAAAAAAAAACAAATAGAATTGAACAGCCGTACAGGCATCTTTTGTGCATTGCATACGGCTCTGCAATGGAATTTCCTTTCTATTCTATCGAAGAAAAAAATAGAATCCATCCGATCCAGATCGTTGAATGATCCATTTACCACCCTTCCTTTCGTATTGTAGGAGTCAAAAAATACTATGATGGTTCTGTTGCTTTCTATATTTATCTCGTCTGCGATTTAGCAATCCCAAAGTTTCTTTTTGATATGATCAAATAAGGAAAAATGATCTTTTTTTTTTTTTCATTTTTGCACTCTTTCTTTCGTAACATAAATATCAGAAGGAGACTTCTGGTGTGGAAGAAAAATGGTTTGTGACGCTGAAAATGTACTCCCGACACATAAATAAAATCAAATCGAAAATAACCTTTGTTTCATACTACTATCTCGATACAAAATCTCGTGTTAGGAAAAACAATAATAGTTTGTTCTGTTCATATCGAACTCGAAGTGCCATGCTATTATTACCTATTATTCACATTCGATATGGCGAAGGCATAGTCTTCTTCTTTTTTTTTTCAAATAAAAACTCATTGGCGCCAAGCGTGAGGGAATGCTAAACGTTTGGTAATTTCTCCTCCGACCAGAATAAAAGATCCCATTGAAGCGGCTAATCCCATGCATATTGTATGTACATCAGGCGAAACAAATTGCATAGTATCATAAATGGCTATTCCTGGTATTACCCATCCGCCGGGGGAGTTTATAAACAAATAAAGATCCTTAGTATCATCTTCTATACTGAGATATACCATGAGACCAACAAGTTGATTTGAGATCTCGCTATCAACTTCTTGGCCTAAAAAAAGTAATCTTTCTCGATAAAGTCGGTTGATTAGGACAAAATTGTATCCCTTTTGAACCATACGTGCACCTTTGGATGCATACGGTTCAAAAAAATTGCGAAAAAAAGAATCAACGTATCGATTCC